CTATTGTTATTGTAGTGTATATAAGGTGTATTGTAATCCGGGTTAATTTAATAGAGATCAATCTACAATAGTATCGTCATATTCCTACATATTGGTATATATCGATATCAATTCCATATTATATATAATGTATATAGTGCCCCCCAATTCTATTTCTTTGCTTTATCCATCTGTCTTGTATTTAATTTGTGTTGATTTCAATCAATTTGAAATAATTGAAAAGCGACTCGTACGATTCTAATTCCTGGATTGCTGATTATTTTCAATATGAATCCCGATCAAAAGAATCAAAGGCCTCTTCGATGGGTATAATAAAAGAAAATAAAGTAATCTTTTTATTAGCATTCCGACGAAGAAGTCATTGATCGATCAGTTGACATATGATCTATGGAAACTTCTTCGGATTTCAAAAAAAAAAGGGGGAAAGTATTAGTAAACCTCTTTTAACGTTTGAACAGTGAGTTCAATAAAACAAGTACAACATAAATAAAATTTCCAAAATATTAAAACAAACGGGAAGTGCGCAATATGTGACTCGCCCAAGACAATATTTTAGTCTGTGTAGTATCTCGTTAGAGAACTACTATGTCTGTGTTGTTTCCGATAGAAAATGTGTATCTACGTAATGTAATAACAGAACTATTTTCTCTTTGAATAAAGGGAAACAAAAAAGTAAAATAAAAAAAGTGCAACTCTTCCTCACGGTCCATATCTAATTTTAGTAAGAGTCGGTTCATCGAAATAGAAAATTGATCAAGAATTCAGTTGGAATAAATTTACTACCGTTTGTATTTCTTTTACTTTGTATTCTTTTTACTTTCGAAATACAAACACGGAAATAATTGAAATATTTGTTTGATTGAAAGAGTATTCTTCATATATATTATTCCTAAACTATATTACTACACGAAAACCCAAGAGAATTTTGAAATGCAGATATTTTTTTATTTCTATTTCAATTTAAAAATTGAATTTTAAATTGAAATAGTGTTGAAATAATGAAATTTCAACTAAAAAAAGCTTTTCAGAACTGAACGATTTATAAAAAAAAAATTGATACAGTTTAATTCCTAAACTCAATTACAATTAGTAGTACTTCTAGAGTCCACTTCTTCCCCATACTACGAGTGAAAGGGAAAATGTAAAGACTACCATTAAAGCAGCCCAAGCGAGATTTACTATATCCATGTGAATTATGTCCCCTATCTATGAAGGAATTCTTGAATTATTGTTCACTAATAAATAATAGTGGAATCACTGGCGCAGAGTCAAAAATTCTGACCTAACGTCGTTGATGAAACAATCCAATAAATCCAACTCTAACTTATAAGGGGTCTTATAAGATTTCTAGTATAATCAGAAAAGATTAAGCACAAGCAAAATATGCGGAGACCCCCTTGGAAGTATCAAAGAAATGCTACTAATATGTAGAAATACTAAAAATTATGTAGAAATACTAAAAATCTATTCTTTCTTTTGTTGTCCTTCATTAAGTTAAGTAAAAAGTCTAAAAAAATAGAAGAAGGGTAGATCACTACCCAACCCATACCCTATTTCTTTCCCATTTTGTTTTGATCTAATCCTTACCGTCCCTTATTGTCTCTATGAAACAATCGGAGGACGCCCTATTATGTTCTGTTCTTGACTAGGGGTTAACGAAAAAAGAAAAAAGGTATAGTATATAAGGTATATTAAGTAAAAGCCAATTACTCATTCAATCGAATTAATATTGATTGAATGCCGGAGTACTCAAAGACTTTGATGAATATGTCTACGATGAATATGTCTACAAAGTATCTTCTGGCCTTTCCGCAACTAAAAACGGAATTTGATTTCCGTCCTGCTATCCAATCTAATTCAAAACCCGGCCCGTAGACACTCCGTTAGTAATGGAAGGACTATCACGATTTATCAGTTTCCTCCGTTTGCTTCCGCCGGAAAAATTTCCCAAATTCTATCAGCAAAACAGAAGAAGGTATGTCAATTCTTTTGGTGATTAGGCGACACCCGGATTTGAACTGGGGAAAAAGGATTTGCAGTCCCCCGCCTTACCGCTCGGCCATGCCGCCAAAACGATACCAAATCAAAATCTATCAAAAAATTATCCTTTTGTCTTCTTATTTATTGTACTTGTATTTTGAATCTTAATCCCGTTTTCCTTAATTCCTTTTCTAAAAGAAATCTTTCTTTTTTGTTTGAGTTGGATCCATCCCTTCGATTGATTGTATAGTATCTTAAAACCATACAATCTCTAAAAATTTCCCTTACTTTTCTAGTGAAAAACAAAATTTTGATTTTTCAGTCATAAAAGAAAAAATTCAGCACAAACTGGAACCGTTAACTATTATATAATTCATGAACGATTCGTAAATTTGAATCTCAAATTGCGTTTCCTTAATGATATAAGAAAATAAAAATTGATACAATCAGTATTGGTTTTTTTATTGAAAAAAAATCCTTCGCAATTTCAATTATAACAGCAATTCCGGGTATATATAAA